GCCAATTCTGGCATGAATTGATAAAGATCCAATAAGTCCAACATTGATTCCTTCAGACGTGTCAATGGGACAAATACGCCCATAGTGACTAGGATGGATATCTCGTATCCGAAAATTAGCAGTTCGCCCTGTTAATCCGCCAGGGCCCAAATAACTCAATTTTCTCCCATGAACGATTTGTGTCAATGGATTAGTTCGATCCAAAACTTGAGATAATGGGTGTAATCCGAAAAAGGATTCATAAGTAGTTGTTAACGGAGTTGAAGTTACCAAATTCTGAGGAGTAGGTATCAATTTATGCCTAATTGCTCCGGATATAGTTCCCTTAACTACATTTTCTAAACGAGCCAGAGCCAACCCGAGCTGGTCTTGTAAAAGATCCGCTACAGAGCGAATCCGTTTATTTTTCAAATGATTCATATCATCAAGTGTACCCATTCCAAATTTCATCCCAATCAAATGATCGGCAGCTGCTAATATATCTCGTGGTAACAAAAATATATTGTTCTGAGGTATATTAAGATTCAGTCTCCAATTAATATTTCGGCGACCAATCCTTCCTAATTCACACCTTTGGTGAAAGAATTTTTTTTGTAATTCCTTACATAAGGATTCAGAAAATATTGGATCCCCACCTACACAAGAAAATTGTTGATAAAACTCCAAAATAGCATTTTCTTTTGACCCAATTTTTTTTTTCTCCTTATCGGTCAAGAAAGATAAGAAAATTTCAGGGTAGCAAACATTCTCTAGAATTTCTCTTAGATTCGAACCCATAGCTGATGATAGAACTAGAATAGATATTTTCTGTTTCCTACTCACACGAGCCCATATTCTTGCTTTTTTATCAATCTCTAATTCTAACCTGCCTCCCCAATCTGATATTATGGTGCCGGTATAGACCGAAATCCCGTTATGATCCAATTCTGACTGGTAATAGATACCAGGACTTTGCAATATTTGATTGATCACAATTCTGTATATTCCGTTTACTATAGAAGTTCCAAGGGAATTCATTAAAGGAATGTTTCCAATAAAAATTCTTTGTTCTTGCATATTCCTACTGGTTTTCCAAATTAATCCCGCGGATACATATAATTCAGAAGAATATGTAAGTGATTCATAGACAGCATCTCGTTCTTTTATCAGAGGTTCTACCAATTGATATGTTTCCATAAATAATTGAAATTCAATTTCGTGATCTATATCTTCAATTTTTGGAAACTTAGAAAGTTCTTCTATTAAACCCTGATCAATAAACCGATAAAACCCTTCAAATTGTATCTGATTAAATCCGGGTATTGTAGATGTTCCCTCTTTTCCATCCCCGAGCATCTTTTTTGAATTTCCCATTTATCCGTTTATTGAAAAAATCCCATCTCTCATTCTTCACCGAATCATATCCATAGAATTCGATCTAGCAATAATGGAATTTCTATTCTGTTTACTGAATCACATGAAATTTTATTCAACTCCACGATATATGGAATGTATGAAATACGTATGAACGGAGACTAGATTCAATTGGCATTTTTTATATGAAAGAGATCCAAATGGAACAGAATTGAGAAATACCACTGGAACTTATGGAGTTTTGTAAAGACTAGAAAAAAGTAATTTCATTTTCACCTATGATATTACATATTCCAATTCGATTGCATACCATAAAAAAATGTATCCACGCTTGGATCTGTTCGAGCAGATAAACATATAATAAATAGAAATTTTTTTTTGAACCACTTTACTTTTCCATGTATTTTTATTTCATTGTTCAACAAAATATTTGCAGAAAAGAGATTGATTTTTACCTATTTTGAATAGATATAGTTAGAATATCATTGAATTTAAGTTAGGTAAGAAAACTTGTTTTTTTTTTATTTATTAATTTTTTTTATTATTAAAATAAAAAAGAATGCACAGATATATATGTCTCTTTTTCTTCTTTTATTGTGGTACAGTTCTATTTGGGACAGCACATGCTATGCTCTATCAAAAATGAAATTTTCTCTTCAATGTATTCAATCAAAAATTGAAATATAAAAATTTAGTGAGAATTACTCCTCAAAAGCATCCCTAGAGAGATAAAATACCCCATTATAGAGCTATAGCTCTATAACACAACGTAACGTATGTTCTGATTCTGGGGTTTACATATACTCATCATTACTGTTATAATTGAAACTGAAGAAGATTTCTTTTTTATTGAAAAAACTCAATATAGATTAGTTATAAATCCATTTCTAATGATTTTCTTAATATTATTAGAAATAAAAAAATGTAGATTTGAATTTGAATTCAAAAATGGTCATGAATTTAAAGTCAATAGTTAATGGTTCTGGTTTGTACTGGATTCTATATTTTGTGACTCAAAATCTATATATATATATATTTTTTTTTTTTTGGAGTTGAAAAAAAAAAGAGAAAATTGGAATCTAGTTTCTATCGTTTTGGCGGCATGGCCGAGTGGTAAGGCGGGGGACTGCAAATCCTTTTTCCCCAGTTCAAATCCGGGTGCCGCCTCAACAACAGACTCTATTATAACAAACGTAGGAAAAGACTCTTGATACTTTCGTTTCGTGAGTCTAAGCCCCGGGCTCTCGAGGTTCTATTCTCTAACCTAAAGTTTTGCCTAAAGGAAAACTTAAAGTAGTGGAGGGAAATCCGTAAATCTTTACTTTCCATTACTAATTTAGTTCCACTTAACTGAGTCTTCCATTAGATTGGATAGGAATGAAATTAATAGTTTTGGAAAGGACCAAAGATACTTTGGATACAGACTCATGAAAGTCTCGTAATGCTCAGACATTCAATCAATATGAAATTAGATGAAGAATTGCCTTTCATTTTACTTCCAAAAATAAAAAATGATAAAAGAAAGAAAAAGTCTTATTCTTTCTACATGTGAGTGCGATTCCTTGGATACTTCAAAAAGTGTCCATTTGCTTGTATTTACATCTTGTCGATTCTACTAGAAATTCTATAATTAAGAATAACTCATTATAAGATAAGTGGATTTTTTGGAGTAGTTCATCAATGGTGACCAAATACCTCTCCCTTTTTTTGACTTTGCACCAGTGATTTCACTATTATTAGTGAACAATAATGGAATAGTTTCTTCATATTCATAGAAATAGGGGACAGAATTCACATGGATATAGTAAGTCTCGCGTGGGCTGCTTTAATGGTAGTTTTTACATTTTCCCTCTCTCTCGTAGTGTGGGGAAGAAGTGGACTCTAGAAGTACTCCTAATTGCGGTAATAATAAAACTCTACCAACCTGTATCAATTGTTTTAGTTTTCTAGACCGTTCGGCAATTTTTGTAAGATTTTTGTTTAGAAATTGGATTTATGTTTTGTTTTATTGACTCATTTTCTATTTTTATATCAGAGTTTACACGGTTAACCATTCATGGGGTAACCCCCTTTAGAAATCTGAAGAAGTTTTCATCGAATGGGGATTAAATGGATCAAATAAACAAATGAAATATTAAAAGTATGTACATACATTTAATATTCTATTTAATTTATATTGACATTTATAAAGAAAAAGAGATATATAGGTGGATTCCTTTATATTAAGATATTTGACTTGTATCTTTATACATTACAATAACCATACATAATGGCTAGTATGGTAGAAAGAGATCTCTTTCTACCATACTAGCGGGCCCCTTAGGATACTACTACTGAGTCTAATGCATTCCTTTCATTTAAGACGAGAAATTGAAATCCTTTTTTTTTCGTTGATAGTCAAATTGTATTCAAATTAATCATTTTGACTAACCGTTTTTACGTAAATTATAAGCAAAAAAGCAGTAGGAACGAGAATGAAGAGTGCAGTAGCAATAAATGCAAGAATATTTACTTCCATAATTTAATCGTTTATTATTTATTTTTCTTTTGAATATCTCGGGATTTAATCCCATAGAGATGAGAAATCTTTCGCTTGTAAACTCACTCAGATGAATTTAGATTTCGATGATATCGAATGAAATAAATATCATGAATAACAATATCAGAGCTATAAAATCGATTCATCGTCAAGAATTTAATAGTATAACATAGGAAGATCTTTTATCCACACCGAACACATAATGAGATTCCTGATCCAATCAAAAAATATTGATTTATAATTCTTTTTCCCCGCTTTCTTTTCTACAACCTAGTACTTTACTTTCCTTGTACAATTATCTGATGAAGTATCATAAAAAACCTTTTCTACTTCGATTGTTTACAAAAATAGTTTATAAAGAACCTTATTAAATAAACAATAGAAATCGAATAGAGAAAACAAGTACGAAGTTCAATTTGAAATTTTCAAAATTTTTGAAGGGTCTATCATCTTTTTGGAAAACAAAGAAAGAGAATGTGACAAAGACGAGTCCCAGTAAAAAAAACTTAAATATTCCAAAAAATAACTAGTTAAATTTTCTTACGCGTTTTTTCTTCGACCTCGACTCTAATCTTTAAAAAGAGCATATTCATTAGGGAAGACTCATTTTATCTTTATTTTTTAAATATCTTCTTTCCTTGGGTGGATTCGAACTATTTTCAATTCCTTAACTTCATAGAAAGAAAAGTATATATTAGGTACTCTTGGCAAATGTATTATACGCTATCCTAGTCCATTTTCCTACACGAATTAAGTTGACAAACAGCGGAAACCCCATACAGTATCTCTTTCTTGAAGTGTTGAATGCTCTCAATAATTATAATTAATTTACAAATTTACATATGTCTCTCTACCATCAATTGGTGCTAGTTAAAATAATGGAAATACCCCTTGCTTTTGCTTGATGAAAAAAGAAAAATAAAACAAAAAGATAAATGAAACCATTTGGATCCCGTTGCCCAGAAACAAAAAGGGGAGTTAATATCTTTTTTTATTGAATCCGACGGGACTGACGGGGCTCGAACCCGCAGCTTCCGCCTTGACAGGGCGGTGCTCTGACCAATTGAACTACAATCCCATGGAAATCAAGTGGGTAGCTTACATATTC